GTCCTTGTAGCTTACAACAAAGCATGACACTGAAGATGTCAAGACGGCTGCCACAAACACCCAAGGACAAAAGACTTAGTCCTAACCTTACTGTTAGTTTTTGCTAGGCATATACATGCAAGTATCCGCGCCCCAGTGAGTACGCCCTGGACACCCTACACGGGCAGATAGGAGCAGGCATCAGGCACACCTCAACTGTAGCCCAAAACGTCTCGCAATTGCCACACCCCCACGGGTCAATCAGCAGTAGTTAACATTAAGCAATGAGTGTAAACTTGACTTAGCCATAGCAAATCTAGGGTTGGTAAATCCTGTGCCAGCCACCGCGGTCATACAGGAGACCCAAATTAACTTTATAACGGCGTAAAGAGTGGTCACATGCTATCCAAGTAGCTAAGATTAAAAGGCACCTGAGCTGTCATAAGCCCAAGATGCTAGTAAGGCCTCCTTATCAAAGAAGATCTTAGAACAACGATTGATTGAACTCCACGAAAGCCAGGGCCCAAACTGGGATTAGATACCCCACTATGCCTGGCCCTAAATCTTGATGCTTGACTCTACCTAAGCATCCGCCCGAGAACTACGAGCACTAACGCTTAAAACTCTAAGGACTTGGCGGTGTCCCAAACCCACCTAGAGGAGCCTGTTCTGTAATCGATGATCCACGATACACCTTACCATTCCTTGCCAAAACAGCCTACATACCGCCGTCGCCAGCCCACCTCCACTGAAAGCCCAACAGTGGGCGCAACAGCCCCACCACGCTAATAAGACAGGTCAAGGTATAGCCTATGGAATGGGAGCAATGGGCTACATTTTCTAGATTAGAACATACGGCAAAGGGACGTGAAACCGTCCTTGGAAGGCGGATTTAGCAGTAAAGTGGGACTAGTGAGCCCTCTTTAAGCCGGCCCTGGGGCACGTACATACCGCCCGTCACCCTCCTCATAGGCGCCCCCTCCCCTATAAATTAATAAGCTATTCAGCCGAAGATGAGGTAAGTCGTAACAAGGTAAGTGTACCGGAAGGTGCACTTAGAATACCAAGACGTAGCTTAAAAAAAGCATTCAGCTTACACCTGAAAAATATCTGCTAACCCCAGATCGTCTTGATGCCAAATTCTAGCCCAATCGACACAACACAAAATAACCAAACTACTACTCAAACTCAACTAAAGCATTTACTAGTCCCAGTATAGGCGATAGAAAAGACACCATTGGAGCGATAGAGATAACGTACCGTAAGGGAAAGATGAAATAATAATGAACAAACTAAGCTATAAACAGCAAAGATCAACCCTTGTACCTTTTGCATCATGGTCTAGCAAGAAAAACCAAGCAAAATGAATTTAAGTTTGCCACCCCGAAACCCAAGCGAGCTACCTGCGAGCAGCTATTATTGAGCGAACCCGTCTCTGTGGCAAAAGAGTGGGATGACTTGCTGGTAGAGGTGAAAAGCCAATCGAGCTGGGTGATAGCTGGTTGCCTGTGAAACGAATCTTAGTTCACTCTTAATTCTTCTCCAAGGAACCCAAGAACCCTAATGAAGCGAATTAAGGGCTATTTAAAGGAGGTACAGCTCCTTTAAAAAAGAATACAATCTCCACGAGCGGATAAGTATTAACCCTAACATCACTGTGGGCCCTCAAGCAGCCATCAACAAAGAGTGCGTTAAAGCTCCGACCCAAAAATATAAAAACCTCATGACTCCCTCACCATTAACAGGCCAACCTATACCCAAATAGGAGAATTAATGCTAGAATGAGTAACCAGGGTTCTCCCTCTACGACGCAAGCTTACATCCGCACATTATTAACAAACCACCAATATACGACTAATCAAACAAGCAGAGTATTAAGCATATTGTTAACCCGACAGAGGAGCGTCCATTAAGAAAGATTAAAACCTGTAAAAGGAACTAGGCAAACCCGTCAAGGCCCGACTGTTTACCAAAAACATAGCCTTCAGCAAAACAACAAGCAAGTATTGAAGGTGATGCCTGCCCGGTGACTCACGTTTAACGGCCGCGGTATCCTAACCGTGCAAAGGTAGCGCAATCAGTTGTCCCATAAATCGAGACTTGTATGAATGGCTAAACGAGGTCTTAACTGTCTCTTACAGGCAATCGGTGAAATTGATCTCCCTGTACAAAAGCAGGGATAAACACATAAGACGAGAAGACCCTGTGGAACTTTAAAATCAGAGACCACCTTGAATCACATTCCCTCCCACCGGGTTCACTGACACACAAGCCACTGGTCTCAGTTTTTCGGTTGGGGCGACCTTGGAGCAAAGCAAAACCTCCAAAACCTAGACCATACCTCTAGACTGAGAGCAACCCCTCAACGTGCTAATAGCAACCAGACCCAATATAATTGATCAATGGACCAAGCTACCCCAGGGATAACAGCGCAATCTCCTTCGAGAGTCCATATCGACAAGGAGGTTTACGACCTCGATGTTGGATCAGGACATCCTAGTGGTGCAGCCGCTACTAAGGGTTCGTTTGTTCAACGATTAACAGTCCTACGTGATCTGAGTTCAGACCGGAGCAATCCAGGTCGGTTTCTATCTATGATGAACTCTTCCCAGTACGAAAGGATAGGAAAAGTGAGGCCAATACCACAAGCAAGCCTTCGCCTTAAGTAATGAAAGCAACTAAATTACAAAAGGCTATCACTCCACACCACATCCAAGAAAAGGACCAGCTAGCGTGGCAGAGCTCGGAAAATGCAAAAGGCTTAAGTCCTTTAACTCAGAGGTTCAAATCCTCTCCCTAGCTTACCCCAACCAACCCACCCACAATGACCAACTACCCTCTCCTAATTAATCTCATCATAGCCCTGTCCTATATCCTGCCAATCCTAATTGCAGTAGCCTTCCTCACCCTAGTAGAACGTAAAGTCCTAAGCTATATGCAAGGCCGAAAAGGCCCAAACATTGTCGGCCCATTCGGTCTGCTTCAACCCCTAGCAGACGGAATCAAACTATTCATCAAAGAGCCAATCCGACCATCGACATCATCCCCCATCCTCTTCCTTATAACCCCAATACTAGCTCTCCTTCTAGCAATCTCAATTTGAACCCCACTACCCCTTCCATTCTCCCTCGCAGACCTCAACCTGGGGCTACTATTCCTACTAGCAATATCCAGCCTAGCAGTATATTCTATCTTATGATCGGGATGAGCCTCCAACTCAAAATACGCTCTAATCGGGGCGCTGCGAGCAGTAGCCCAGACAATCTCTTACGAAGTGACCTTAGCAATCATCCTCCTATCCATTATTCTTCTAAGCGGAAATTACACCCTTAGTACTCTAGCGGTTGCTCAAGAGCCCCTATACCTTATCTTCGCCTGCTGGCCCTTAGCCATGATATGGTACGTATCCACACTGGCTGAAACAAACCGAGCCCCATTTGACCTAACAGAAGGAGAGTCGGAACTAGTCTCCGGTTTCAACGTAGAATATGCAGCAGGACCATTCGCACTTTTCTTCCTAGCTGAATATGCCAACATTATACTCATAAATACACTAACCACAATTCTATTCTTTAACCCAAGCCTACTTAACCTACCTCAAGAGTTATTTCCTGTAGTACTAGCCACAAAAGTACTACTACTGTCAGCAGGATTCCTATGAATTCGTGCCTCATACCCACGATTTCGGTACGACCAACTAATGCACTTACTATGAAAAAACTTCCTCCCGCTCACACTAGCTTTATGCCTCTGACACACCAGCATACCAATCTGCTATGCAGGCCTACCCCCATACCTAAGATGCCCATAACGGAAATGTGCCTGAACACTAGGGGTCACTATGATAAAGTGAACATGGAGGTACACCAATCCTCTCATTTCCTAACACTTAGAAAAGCAGGAGTTGAACCTACACTGGAGGGATCAAAACCCTCCATACTTCCCTTATATTATTTTCTAGTAGGGTAAGCTAAACAAGCTATCGGGCCCATACCCCGAAAATGATGGTTCAACTCCTTCCCCTGCTAATGAACCCCCAAGCAAAACTAATTTTTACCATTAGCCTCATGCTAGGAACCACCATCACAATCTCAAGCCATCATTGAGTAATGGCCTGGGCCGGGCTAGAAATCAATACACTAGCTATCCTCCCCCTAATTTCAAAATCCCACCACCCACGAGCTATTGAAGCCGCAACCAAGTACTTTTTAACCCAATCAGCTGCCTCAGCTTTAATCCTATTCTCCAGTATAACCAATGCATGGCACACGGGACAATGAGACATCACCCAAATAACACACCCAACATCCTCCCTAATTCTAACCTCAGCAATTGCAATAAAACTAGGTCTAGTACCATTTCACTTCTGATACCCAGAGGTGCTTCAAGGCTCTCCCCTCACTACTGGACTTCTGCTATCCACAATCATAAAACTTCCACCAATCACACTGTTATTTATGACTTCCCCCTCACTCAACCCCACCCTCCTAACTACCATAGCCATCCTCTCAACAGCTTTAGGAGGGTGAATAGGTCTTAATCAAACACAAATCCGAAAAATCTTGGCCTTCTCATCCATCTCCCACTTAGGCTGAATAGCTATTATTCTAGTCTACAACCCTAAGCTCACTCTACTCAATTTCTACCTATACACCCTAATAACTGCAGCTGTATTCCTCACCTTAAACTCTATGAAAGTACTGAAACTGACCACCTTAATAACTGCATGGACAAAAACCCCATCACTAAATGCAATACTACTGCTAACTCTACTCTCCCTAGCAGGCCTTCCCCCCTTGACAGGATTCCTTCCCAAATGACTAATTATTCAAGAACTAACCAAACAGGATATAGCTCCAACAGCCACAATCATCTCACTGCTCTCCCTGCTAGGTTTATTCTTCTACCTACGGCTTGCATATTGCACAACAATCACACTCCCCCCACACACCACAAACCATATAAAACAGTGACACACCAACAAACCAACTAATGTGCTTATCGCGATCCTAACAACCATGTCTATTACCCTACTTCCAATAGCCCCAATAATCCTCACTATTATTTAAGAAACTTAGGTTCACCTAAACCGAAGGCCTTCAAAGCCTTAAACAAGAGTTAAACTCTCTTAGTTTCTGCTAAAGTCCGCAGGATGCTACCCTGCATCTCCCAAATGCAACTCAGGTACTTTAATTAAGCTAGGACCTTGCATCACTTACTAGACAGATGGGCTTCGATCCCACGACTCTATAGTTAACAGCTATATGCCCAAACCAACAGGCCTCTGCCTAAGACCCCGGTACACGACCAGTGCACATCGATGAGCTTGCAACTCACCATGAACTTCACTACAGGGCCGATAAGAAGAGGAATTGAACCTCTGTAAAAAGGACTACAGCCTAACGCTTACACACTCAGCCATCTTACCTGTGACATTCATCAACCGATGACTATTCTCAACCAACCACAAAGATATCGGAACCCTCTACCTAATCTTCGGAGCATGAGCCGGTATAGTAGGCACCGCCCTAAGCCTCCTCATCCGAGCAGAGCTAGGCCAACCCGGGGCCCTTCTAGGTGACGATCAAGTCTACAACGTAGTCGTTACAGCCCATGCTTTCGTCATAATTTTCTTTATAGTTATGCCAATTATAATCGGAGGATTTGGGAACTGACTAGTCCCCCTAATAATCGGAGCCCCGGACATAGCATTCCCACGAATAAACAACATAAGCTTCTGGCTACTTCCCCCTTCATTCCTCCTCCTACTAGCATCCTCTACCGTTGAAGCAGGAGTAGGAACAGGTTGAACAGTATACCCACCCCTAGCAGGTAACCTAGCCCACGCTGGAGCCTCAGTAGATCTAGCCATCTTCTCCCTGCACCTAGCTGGTATCTCCTCAATCCTAGGGGCAATCAACTTCATCACAACAGCAATTAACATAAAACCTCCTGCACTATCGCAGTACCAAACTCCCCTATTCGTTTGATCCGTATTAATTACAGCAGTTCTCCTACTCCTGTCCTTACCTGTTCTCGCCGCCGGGATCACTATGCTCCTAACAGACCGCAACCTAAACACTACATTCTTTGACCCTGCAGGTGGAGGAGACCCCGTACTATACCAACACCTGTTTTGATTTTTCGGCCATCCCGAAGTATACATCCTGATCCTACCAGGTTTCGGGATTATCTCACACGTCGTAGCGTACTACTCAGGAAAAAAAGAACCATTTGGTTATATGGGCATGGTATGGGCCATACTATCCATCGGATTCCTCGGGTTTATCGTATGGGCTCACCACATGTTCACAGTAGGAATGGACGTAGATACTCGAGCATACTTCACATCCGCCACTATAATCATTGCTATCCCAACTGGTATTAAAGTATTCAGCTGACTGGCAACCCTGCACGGAGGGACAATCAAATGAGACCCTCCAATACTATGAGCTCTAGGATTCATCTTCCTATTCACCATTGGAGGCTTAACAGGAATCGTGCTGGCAAACTCCTCGCTGGACATCGCCCTACACGACACCTACTACGTAGTAGCCCACTTCCACTACGTCCTATCAATAGGAGCTGTGTTCGCAATTCTGGCAGGCTTTACACACTGATTCCCCCTATTTACTGGATATACTCTTCACTCCACATGAGCTAAAACGCACTTCGGAGTAATGTTCGTAGGAGTAAATCTAACTTTCTTCCCCCAACACTTCCTAGGCCTAGCCGGTATGCCACGACGCTACTCAGACTACCCAGACGCCTACACACTATGAAACACTATCTCCTCAGTAGGGTCACTAATCTCCCTCACTGCAGTAATTATGCTAGTGTTCATTATCTGAGAAGCCTTCGCATCAAAACGTAAAGTAACACAACCAGAACTAACAAGCACTAACATTGAATGAATCCACGGCTGCCCACCTCCATTCCACACCTTCGAGGAGCCAGCCTTTGTTCAAGTCCAAGAAAGGAAGGAATCGAACCCCCATGTGTTGGTTTCAAGCCAACCGCATATACCACTTATGCTTCTTTCTCATAGAGGTGTTAGTAAAACAATTACATAGTCTTGTCAAGACTAAATTACAGGTGAAAGCCCAGTACACCTCTGCACCCAAACATGGCCAACCACTCACAACTCAGTTTCCAAGACGCCTCATCCCCTATCATAGAAGAACTAATAGGATTCCACGACCACGCCCTAATGGTCGCCCTGGCAATCTGTAGTCTAGTCCTTTATCTATTAACCCTCATACTCACAGAAAAACTATCATCGAACACAGTCGACGCACAAGCAATCGAACTTGTCTGAACAATCCTGCCAGCCATAGTCCTAATTACCCTCGCCCTGCCCTCACTACGGATCCTATACATAATGGATGAAATCAACGAACCCGACCTCACCCTAAAAGCCATCGGCCACCAATGATACTGAACTTACGAATACACAGACGTCAAAGAACTTACATTCGACTCTTACATAGTCCCCACAACAGATCTACCCCTAGGACACTTCCGCCTCCTAGAAGTCGATCACCGTGTTGTAGTCCCAATGAGCTCAACTATCCGAGTTATTGTTACTGCCGACGACGTACTTCACTCATGAGCTGTCCCAAGCCTAGGAGTAAAAACTGACGCAATCCCAGGACGCCTCAACCAAACATCTTTCCTTGCCTCCCGACCAGGAGTGTTCTACGGACAATGCTCCGAAATCTGTGGAGCTAACCACAGCTTCATACCAGTCGTAGTAGAATCCACCCCACTTGCCAATTTCGAAAACTGATCTAACCTAATAACATCTTAATCATTAAGAAGCTATGAATCAGCATTAGCCTTTTAAGCTAAAGAAAGAGGGCTCACCCCCTCCTTAATGGTATGCCTCAACTAAACCCAAACCCTTGATTTTTTATCATGCTCACCTCATGACTCACTTTCTCCCTAATTATTCAACCCAAACTCCTAACCTTCGTCTCAATGAATCCTCCCTCAAACAAGATAGTAACAATCCCTAGCACCACCCCCTGAACCTGACCATGAACCTAAGCTTCTTCGACCAATTCTCAAGTCCATCCCTACTAGGAATCCCACTAATTCTCATCTCAATAACATTTCCCGCCCTCCTCCTACCCTCCTTGGACAACCGATGGGTTACCAACCGACTGTCAACCCTACAACTATGATTCATTAATCTAGTTACAAAACAGCTAATAACCCCACTAAACAAAAAAGGGCACAAATGAGCTCTAATCCTAACATCTCTAATAATCTTTCTCCTCCTCATCAACTTATTAGGCCTACTACCATACACATTCACTCCAACAACCCAACTATCCATAAACCTAGCCTTGGCTTTCCCTCTATGACTGGCAACCCTCCTCACAGGGCTACGAAACCAACCCTCTGCCTCCTTAGCCCACCTACTCCCAGAAGGTACCCCCACACCACTAATCCCAGCCCTCATCTTAATCGAAACAACAAGTCTACTAATCCGTCCACTAGCCTTAGGTGTTCGCCTCACAGCCAACCTCACAGCAGGCCACCTTCTAATTCAACTCATCTCCACAGCCACAACAGCCCTGTTCTCAACAATACCCGCAGTCTCACTTCTGACTCTACTAGTACTATTCCTACTAACTATCCTGGAAGTAGCAGTAGCAATAATCCAAGCCTACGTCTTCGTGCTTCTACTAAGCCTGTACTTACAAGAAAATATTTAGGCACCACAATGGCCCACCAAGCACACTCTTATCACATAGTAGACCCAAGCCCATGACCAATTCTAGGAGCAGCCGCTGCCCTCCTAACAACTTCAGGACTGACAATATGATTTCATTACAACTCCCCTCGGCTTCTAATCCTAGGCCTAACCTGTACTGCCTTAGTCATATTCCAATGATGACGAGACATCGTACGAGAAAGCACATTCCAAGGACACCATACCCCCACCGTCCAGAAAGGCCTACGATACGGAATAGCTCTATTCATCACATCAGAAGCCTTCTTCTTTCTAGGATTTTTCTGAGCCTTCTTCCACTCAAGCCTAGCCCCTACCCCAGAACTAGGAGGACAATGACCACCAGTAGGAATCAAGCCACTAAACCCAATAGAAGTGCCACTCCTAAACACTGCCATCCTTCTAGCCTCAGGAGTCACCGTCACATGAGCCCACCACAGCATCACAGAAGCCAATCGAAAACAAGCAATCCAGGCCCTAACCCTAACAGTTTTACTCGGATTTTACTTCACCGCCCTCCAAGCCATAGAGTACTATGAAGCCCCCTTCTCTATCGCTGACGGAATTTATGGCTCAACCTTCTTCGTCGCTACCGGATTCCACGGCCTCCATGTAATTATTGGCTCTACATTCCTACTAATCTGCCTCTTACGCCTAATCAAATACCATTTTACATCAAGCCACCACTTTGGCTTCGAGGCAGCAGCCTGATACTGACACTTCGTAGACGTCGTATGACTATTCCTTTACATCTCTATTTACTGATGAGGATCTTACTCTTCTAGTATATTAAATACAATCGACTTCCAATCCTTAAAATCTGGTTTAACCCCAGAGAAGAGTAATAAACATAATCCTATTCATATTCGCTCTATCACTGACCCTAAGCATCCTCCTGACCGCACTAAATTTTTGACTCGCCCAAATAAGCCCTGACTCAGAAAAACTATCCCCATACGAATGCGGTTTCGACCCCCTAGGATCCGCACGACTCCCATTCTCAATCCGATTCTTCCTAGTAGCCATCCTATTCCTCCTATTCGACTTAGAAATCGCTCTGCTCCTACCCCTGCCATGAGCCATCCAACTCCAATCCCCCACCACTACCCTAATCTGAACCTTCCTACTAATCCTACTCCTCACACTAGGCCTGATCTACGAATGGATCCAAGGAGGATTAGAATGAGCAGAATAATAGAAAGTTAGTCTAACTAAGACAGTTGATTTCGACTCAACAGATTATAGCCCACACCCTATAACTTTCTTTATGTCTTACTTGCACTTTAGTTTCTATTCAGCCTTTACCTTAAGCAGCCTAGGCCTAGCCTTTCACCGAACCCATCTAGTCTCAGCCCTACTATGCCTAGAGAGCATGATATTATCCATATACGTTGCCCTAGCCATATGGCCCATCGAAATACAATCATCCTCTTCTACCATCCTCCCCATCATCATACTAACATTCTCCGCCTGCGAAGCTGGCACAGGACTAGCCCTACTAGTGGCTTCCACTCGAACTCACGGCTCCGACCACCTACACAACTTCAACCTCTTACAATGCTAAAAGTAATTATCCCAACTGCAATATTACTCCCCCTAACCTTCCTCTCCCCATACAAACACCTATGGACTAACATTACCTTCTACAGCATACTAATCGCCACCATCAGCCTTCAGTGACTCACACCGACATACTATCCAGGCAAAAGCTTAACCCCCTGAACCTCCATTGACCAAATATCCTCTCCCCTACTAGTCCTATCATGCTGATTATTACCCCTCATAATCATGGCCAGCCAGAACCACCTAGAACAAGAACCCATAATCCGCAAACGAATCTTCACAACAACAGTAGTGCTAGCCCAACTATCTATTCTCCTAGCCTTCTCAGCCTCAGAGCTGATACTTTTCTACATCGCATTTGAAGCAACCCTAATCCCCACCCTAATCCTTATTACTCGATGAGGAAATCAACCAGAACGCTTAAACGCTGGAATCTACCTGCTATTCTATACACTTGCCAGTTCACTCCCCCTCCTAATCGCTATCCTTCACCTACAAAACCAAATCGGTACCCTCTACTTCCCGATACTCAAACTCTCACACCCAACACTGAGCACCTCCTGATCCGGTCTAATCGCAAGTCTGGCTCTCCTACTAGCCTTCATAGTTAAAGCCCCCCTATATGGCCTACACTTATGATTACCCAAAGCCCACGTAGAAGCCCCCATTGCTGGATCCATACTACTAGCTGCCCTACTACTAAAACTAGGAGGATATGGCATCATACGAGTCACTGTCATAGTAAACCCACTATCAAATAACCTCCACTACCCATTTATCACCCTGGCCCTATGAGGAGCGCTAATAACTAGTGCCATCTGCCTTCGACAAATCGACCTAAAATCACTAATCGCCTACTCCTCCGTCAGCCACATAGGCCTAGTCGTGGCCGCAACTATAATCCAAACCCAATGAGCATTCTCAGGAGCAATGATCCTAATAATCTCACATGGCTTAACCTCATCCATACTATTCTGCCTAGCAAACACCAACTATGAACGAACCCACAGCCGAATCCTGCTACTTACACGAGGTCTTCAACCCCTACTGCCTTTAATAGCCATCTGATGACTACTGGCCAACCTAACAAACATAGCCCTACCCCCAACAACAAACCTTATGGCAGAACTAACCATTGTGATCGCACTATTCAACTGATCTTCCTTCACAATCATCCTGACCGGGGCCGCAATTCTACTTACCGCCTCATATACCCTCTACATACTTATAATAACACAACGAGGAATACTTCCATCCCACATTACATCCATCCAAAACTCATCCACACGAGAACATCTCCTCATGGCCCTCCACATAATTCCAATACTTCTTCTCATCCTCAAACCAGAACTCATCTCTGGAATTCCTATATGCAAGTATAGTTTTAACCAAAACATTAGACTGTGATTCTAAAAATAGAAGTTAAACTCTTCTTACCTGCCGAGGGGAGGTTAACCAACGAGAACTGCTAACTCTCGCATCTGAGTATAAAACCTCAGTCCCCTTGCTTTCAAAGGATAATAGCAATCCAATGGTCTTAGGAGCCATTCATCTTGGTGCAAATCCAAGTGAAAGCAATGGACCTACCACTAGTCCTAAACACATTTATACTTCTAACCCTAGCAACCCTATCTACCCCTATCCTCTTCCCACTTCTATCAAACAGCCTCAAAAACACCCCAACCATTATCACAAATACCGTTAAAACCTCCTTCCTAATTAGCCTAATCCCGATAACAATTTACATTTACTCAGGGACAGAAAGCCTAACCACCTTCTGAGAATGAAAATATATCATAAACTTCAAAATCCCGATTAGCCTCAAAATAGACTTCTACTCCCTCACCTTCTTTCCAATTGCCCTATTCGTATCATGATCCATCCTACAATTCGCAACATGATACATAGCCTCGGACCCATATATTACAAAATTCTTCACCTACCTCCTATTCTTTTTAATCGCAATACTCATTCTAATCATTGCCAATAACTTATTCGTCCTATTCATCGGTTGAGAAGGAGTAGGTATTATATCCTTCCTTTTAATCAGCTGATGGCACGGCCGAGCAGAAGCCAATACTGCCGCCTTACAAGCCGTACTATATAACCGAGTCGGAGACGTAGGACTCATCCTCTGCATAGCCTGACTTGCCATTACAATAAACACCTGAGAAATCCAACAATTACCTTCTCAATCACAAATCCCAACTCTCCCCCTACTAGGCTTAATTTTGGCCGCCGCCGGCAAATCTGCCCAATTCGGCCTACATCCTTGACTTCCAGCCGCCATAGAAGGACCAACCCCCGTATCTGCCCTACTCCACTCCAGCACAATGGTAGTTGCCGGAATCTTCCTACTTATCCGAACTCACCCCCTATTTAGCAACAACCAAACTGCCCTAACCCTATGCCTATGTCTCGGAGCTCTATCCACATTATTTGCCGCCACATGTGCCCTTACCCAAAATGATATCAAAAAAATCATCGCCTTCTCCACCTCAAGCCAACTAGGCCTAATAATAGTCACAATTGGACTAAACCTCCCCGAACTAGCCTTCCTCCACATCTCAACCCACGCATTCTTCAAAGCCATGCTGTTCCTATGCTCAGGATCCATTATCCACAACCTCAATGGCGAACAAGACATTCGAAAAATAGGAGGCCTCCAAAAAATACTACCAACAACTACCTCCTGCCTAACTATCGGCAACCTCGCTCTAATAGGAACCCCATTCCTAGCAGGATTCTACTCAAAAGACCAGATTATTGAAAGCCTTAACACATCATACCTAAATACATGAGCCCTACTGCTAACACTACTCGCCACATCATTTACCGCTGTATACACAATCCGTATGACCGTACTAGTACAGACCGGCTTCGTTCGAATCCCTCCTCTAACCCCAATAAATGAAAACGACCCCGCAGTAATCTCCCCCATCACCCGCCTAGCACTAGGGAGCATTACAGTAGGATTCCTCATCACATCATTTATCACCCCAACAAAAACTCCCCCTATAACTATGCCACTCTCCATCAAAATCACAGCTTTAGTAGTTACAGTCCTAGGAATCGCCATCGCACTAGAAATCTCAAAAATAGCCCAAACCCTCCTACTCACAAAACAAACTACACTCTCGAACTTCTCCCTCTCTTTAGGCTACTTCAACCCTCTAGTCCACCGATTCAGCATAACCAACCTCCTAAGCGGCGGCCAAAATATTGCTTCCCACCTAATCGACCTCTCATGGTATAAACTCCTAGGCCCAGAAGGACTAGCCAACCTCCAACTAATAGCAACTAAAACCGCCACCAACCTTCACCCAGGCCAAATCAAAGCCTACCTAGGATCATTTGCCTTATCCATCCTAATTATCCTCATCTCCATACACAGAACCAATTAATGGCACCCAACCTTCGTAAAAACCACCAACTACTAAAAATCATCAACGATGCCCTAATCGACCTCCCCACACCGTCGAATATCTCTACATGATGAAACTTTGGGTCACTACTAGGCATCTGCCTAGTCACCCAAATCGTCACAGGCCTGCTACTAGCCATACACTACACAGCAGACACCTCATTAGCATTCTCATCCGTAGCCCACATATGCCGAGACGTACAATTCGGCTGACTGATCCGCAACCTACACGCAAACGGAGCCTCATTCTTCTTCATCTGCATCTACCTCCACATTGGCCGAGGATTATACTACGGCTCATACCTAAATAAAGAAACCTGAAACATTGGAGTTATCCTCCTTTTAACCCTCATAGCAACAGCCTTCGTAGGCTACGTACTACCCTGAGGCCAAATATCCTTCTGAGGGGCCACAGTAATTACAAACCTATTCTCAGCAATCCCCTACATCGGACAGACACTAGTAGAATGAGCCTGAGGCGGATTCTCAGTAGACAACCCCACACTAACTCGATTCTTCGCTCTCCACTTCCTCCTTCCATTCGTTATCGCAGGCCTAACCCTAGTCCACCTCACCTTCCTACATGAAACAGGATCAAACAACCCACTAGGCATTCCTTCAGACTGCGATAAAATCCCATTCCACCCCTACTACACCACAAAAGACATCCTAGGATTCGCACTAATATTCTCCCTACTAGCCTCCCTAGCTCTATTCTCCCCCAACCTCCTAGGGGACCCAGAAAACTTTACGCCAGCCAACCCCCTAGTAACACCTCCCCATATTAAACCCGAATGATACTTCCTATTTGCCTACGCCATCCTACGATCTATCCCAAACAAACTAGGAGGAGTCCTAGCCCTAGCCGCCTCAATCCTAGTCCTATTCCTAACCCCTCTCCTTCACACATCCAAACTGCGATCCATGACTTTCCGCCCTCTATCGCAAATCCTATTCTGAACCCTAGTCGCCAACGTCCTAGTCCTAACTTGAGTAGGCAGCCAACCAGTAGAACACCCATTCATCATCATTGGCCAACTAGCCTCACTCTCATACTTCACAATCATCCTGGTCCTATTCCCTCTGGTGGCCATCCTAGAAAACAAGTTACTCAAACTATAACTAACTCTAATAGTTTATAAAAACATTGGTCTTGTAAGCCAAAGATTGAAGACTAAACCCCTTCTTAGAGTTACCCCACCCTCAAGAAGAAAGGACTCAAACCTTTATCACCAACTCCCAAAGCTGGCATTTTCAAGCTAAACTACTTCCTGACTACCCCCCCTCTAAACAGCCCGAATCGCCCCCCGAGATAACCCCCGCACAAGCTCTAACACCACAAACAGAGTCAACAACAGCCCCCACCCCCCAATTAATAACAATCCCGCCCCCTCCGAGTAAAGCGCAGCCACTCCACTAAAATCCGACCGAACCGACAACAGACCCCCATTATTAACCGTACCAACACTCACCGACAGTCCCGACACACCTCCCACAGCCAGCCCCACAATAACAACCAACCCCATCCCAAAACCATAACCAACAACCCCTCAATCGGCCCAAGCCTCCGGATAAGGATCCGCAGCCAACGACACCGAATAAACAAATACAACCAACATACCCCCTAAATAAACCATAACCAACACCAGAGATACAAAGGACACACCCAAACTCACCAATCACCCACACCCAGCAACAGCCGCCACAACCAATCCCACCACCCCATAATAAGGCGACGGGTTGGATGCAACCGCTAAACCCCCCAAAACGAAGCACAGCCCTAAAAATAAAACAAATTCTATCATAAATTCCTACCCGGCTTCTCTCCGAGACTTGTGGCCTGAAAAGCCACCGTTATTGAACTTTAACTACAGGAACGCCTACCTCATCCCTCTCAAGACCCCCCCCTTCCCCCCCCAGCACATGATTTTCTTCATGTTTACCAGGGTATGCATAATTCTGCATCACACTCTTTGCCCCATCAGACACCTACTGAAATGTAGGACACTCCACATCATACGCTATGGCACCCCACCAAAAACCCAAACATCAACGACCAAACGGACCATATTCGGACGGATACCCTCTTAGGCACATTCTTGCTTCAGGTACCATAAAGCCCAAGTGTTCCTACCTACGGCCGAGCCGCAAGCGTCACCCAACACGTCTAGGGATTCACCAGCTATACATTACCTTTTCTCTCGGAAACGAGTAATGTCCCAGTACACCTTTGCATGCTCAATGTCAACTGAATTCGCCCACCTCCTAGGTACTTTTCTCTACCAACAGCCTTCAAGCACTCCCAAGCCAGAGGACCAGGTTATCTATTGATCGTGTTTCTCACGAGAACCGAGCTACTCAACGTCGTTTATACCCTAGGTTATTGTCTTCAAGCGCATAACTTCCCCCTAACCGCCGAGCTCTACTTGCTCTTTTGCGCCACTGGTTGTAATTTCAGGGCCATAACTTGCTCCATTCCTTCTCTCTTGCTCTTCACAGATACAAGTGGTCGGTATGGATACTCCTCCCTAATCTCGTGATCGCGGCATCTACCGACCTCCTGCGCTTCTCTTCTGGGGATACCTTCAATAAGCCCCTCCAGTGCACCGCAGGTGTTATCTTCCTCTTGACATGTCCATCATATGACCGTCGAACATATGAATCCCCTAACACTTGGAATGTCATGGTTTGATGGATAAGGTCGTCGCAAACTTGACACTGATGCACTTTGACCCCATTCATGGAGTGCGCGCTAATCACCTCTTAAGTAGCAGATAGTGTAATGGTTGCCGGACATATTTATTATTTTACCATTTACTAGGAACTAACACTTAAAACCTTGTTTTACGCATCCATTTCTTTTTATATTGACATTTTTTTATTTTTTCAAACAAAAATTTAAGTAAACTTTCCTACATTGTCCAAACACAAATCACATTCTTATCATCACTTAACCTTCCTCTAAATTTTCTGCTACAACAAACTAAACAATTTATCATCATTACACTACAAACAACACAAAACAACAACAGAAACAAGCCTCAAACTGACCCCACACAAAAACCAAGCAAAAATAGAACCCACAACCACAAACCATCAACTAACAATACCCCTACCACCCCAT